AAAATCTTATTTCCGTTCTATCTGAAACCTTGGTATAGACCGCAATCCGAATTCCCTCAAATGGAAAAATTAAAAAAAAAAAAAGAAAAAAAATATTATTTTTTAACTGTGTGGGGGAGGCCGGCCAAACAGCCCTTTGGTTCACCCCCAAACCAACCTTCTTTTTTTGTACCCATTTTTAAGGAACTCATAAAAAAAATGATAAAATTAAAAACAAATTGTTTTTTAATTTTTAAAATATTCAAAGAAATAAAAAACTGGATTAACAAAAGTGGTCTAGTTCTAACGAAACTAATAAATGGCCCCTCAAAAAAAAATAGAATCCTTTTATTTGGATTGAGCGAACTAGATAAATGGGATGAAACCAAAAACGAAAAAGATTTGATAAAAAACAATCAGATAATTCGCGAATCGCCCATTCCAACTCGATCTAAAAATTGGACAAAACATTTGCTAACAGAAAAAAAAATGCAAGATATAACTATTAGAACAAGCACAATCCGAAATCAATTAGAAAAAAGAATAAATGAGAAGAAAAAAGATTTTCGAACTCCTGATAATAGGGTTAACAAAAAAAGGCATGCCGTAACAAGATTAGAATTAAAAAAAATCAAAAAGATTTGGCAAATAGTAAAAAAACTCATTTCTCGATTAATCTTTAACTCGCAGTATTTTATACAATTTTTTATTGTAAGAATATACATTTATATCCTCCTAGTTATTAATATAATAAGGATCAAAGGACAACTTGTTGTTGATTTTGAATCAAAAAAAAACAAAATGGATAAGTCCAATTACAATAATGAAGCAAAAAAAAAAGAAACCAAAATTGAATTTAGAAACTTTAGACAGTCCTCTTTTTATATTAGTAATAAAAATTCAAAATTATTTTTTGACTTATCCGCTTTATCACAAGCATATGTAGGGTATAAATTAGCACAAAGCCGCATTTTTAACTTATACCACTTAAAATTCAGATCCGCCCTTCAATATCATGAAATAGCTCTTTTTCCTAACGCTAAACTAAAGGATAATTTTGGAGTACAAAGAATACTTGATTTGGAATTAACAGATAAAAAACCTCTTACTTCGGGAATAACTCAATGGAACGTCTGGTTACAGAATCGTTATCAATCTAAGATATCTCATATTAGATGGTCGGGATTGGTACCGAAAAAATGGAAAAAAAACGAGAATCGCCACTCTATAAGACAAAATGAAAAACCGGATTTAGCAAAATGGGATTTAGATGAAAAAGATGGGTTAATTCGTTATGAAAAGCAAATTACGGATTATGGATTAAACTCATTATCAAATCACAAAGGAAATTTCCAAAAAAATTATCGAAATGATCTCTTATCATATAAATCTATTAGTTCGAATATTTTTGTTTTACCATCACAAGTAAACAACAATCAAAAAATATCCTATAATTACAACACAAATAAAAAAACACTTTTTATCCTCGGAGATAACAATTCTTTAGGTGAAAAAGTTATTACAGATATGGATCAATCTTTTTTTTATTACAGAATTCTCCATTTGTGTCTTAGAAAAAGGGTCGATATTGAAGCCTGGATCCAGACCAATCCTCAGAATAATAAGATACGTAATTATCAACTAATTGAACAACTCAATAAAACCGCTCTTATTGATTTGACAACTCACCAAACTCAGCAAACTAACCCAAGGATTCAAAACTTTTTCAATTGGCTGGGAATGAATGACGAATTTCCTATTTTGAATGAAGAACTTTGGTTTTTACCAGAATTGATACTGCTTTATAATGTATATAAACTAAAACTATGGATCATACCAATCAAATCACTTCTTTTCAATTTGACTGAAAAGAAACGTTTGAGTGATAAAACTAATATCGTTCTAAAGCAAAAATGGAATCTTTTATCCGTTCTCTTAAACCAAGAAAAAGATGTTTCAGACTGGGGTGATTTTTTAGTCTATAGTGTGGAATCAGACATAAAAAAACGTATAACCGAAAACAATATAGAAGAAGACCTCGATTTTTTACTAACAAGTCATTTGCTTGTTCAATTGAGATGGTCTTTTTTTTTCAATTTAACACTAATGAAAAATCTCAAAATATATTGTCTCCTGCTTAGCTTGCGAAATCCAAGAGAAAGTGCTCTATCTGCTATTCAAAGAGGAACAATAAATCTAGATATAATGCCGAGTCATAAGTATGTTACAGACTGGATGGAAAGGGGAGTATTCTTTATTGAACCCCTTCGTATGCCTATAAATAATCCTGGACAATTTCTTATGTATCAAACCATACGGATTTCTTTAGTTCAGAAGAAGAATTATCAAATTAATCCAAGGTATCCAGAAAAAATGGATTTTGCAAAATCCATTGCACACGAGCAAAAATTTTTTGGAAATCTAGACAGAAAAAATTCTAGTTTGCTTGTTCTTGAAACTATTTTATCGCCGCGACGTCGAAAAGAGTTAAGAATTCTAATTTCGTTCAATTCAAAAAAAACCAAAGGTATAGATCTAAATCTGGTATTCGGCAATAGAAAAAATGTAAAAATTTATGGTCCAGTTTTGGTTGAAAGCAACCATCTTGATAGATTAAAGTTTTTTCTTTGGCCAACTTGTCAATTAGAGGATTTAGTTTGTATGAATCGTTATTGGTTTAATACCAATACTGGGAGTTTTTTCAGTATGTTAAGAATACATATGTATCCACAATTCTAAATGTATCAAACGCATGATAAGATATTTTTCTATAGAATGAATCAAATACGAAACGGAGTTGGAGTATTCATTATTTTTTTTTTTCAAAATTTTAATAAAACTAAAAAGTCCATAATGAAAAAAAAATATACCAGATTAAAATGTCCAACATTATTATTACTGATCCATAAAATTCATATTTTTAAAAAGTTGGAGAAAATTTGCTTTTATGCTAAAGAATTCCGTTTACTCAGTTATTTCCCCAAAACAAAAAAAAAAAGATGAAACTAAGGGATCCGTTGAATTTCAAGTAGTTAATTTCACTCAGCAAATCCGAAGACTTACTTCACATTTGGAATTGCACAGAAAAGATTATTTATCTCAGAGAGGTCTAAAGAAAATTCTGGGAAAACGTCAACGCCTGCTGGCTTATTTGTCAAAAAAAAATGGAATACGTTATAAAGAATTAATTGATCGACTGGATATTCGGGAACCAAAAATTCGTTAATTTCAAGAACTTACATTAATTTTTTTTGTTTTCGGCAATTCCTAGAAAACTGAATCAAGGAACAACCTATGAATGTACCAATTATAAGAAATGAGCTTATGGTAGTAAATATGGGCCCTCACCACCCATCAATGCACGGCGTTCTTCGACTCATCATTACTCTAGATGGTGAAGATGTTGTTGACTGTGAACCAATATTGGGGTATTTACACAGAGGGATGGAAAAAATTGCAGAAAATAGAACAATTATACAATATTTACCTTATGTAACTCGTTGGGATTATTTAGCTACTATGTTCACCGAGGCCATAACCGTAAATGCACCGGAACAGTTAGGAAATATTCAAGTACCTAAGCGGGCCAGTTATATAAGAGTAATTATGTTAGAATTAAGTCGTATAGCTTCTCATTTATTATGGCTTGGCCCTTTTATGGCAGATATTGGTGCGCAAACTCCCTTTTTTTACATTTTCCGAGAACGAGAATTAGTCTATGATCTGTTCGAAGCTGCTACCGGTATGAGATTAATGCATAATTTTTTTCGTATCGGCGGAGTTGCCGCTGATTTACCGCATGGGTGGATAGATAAATGCAGTGATTTCTGTGACTATTTTTTAACCGGAATTGCAGAATATCAAAAACTTATTACACGCAATCCCATTTTTTTAGAACGTGTTGAGGGAGTAGGAATTGTGAGTGGAGAAGATGCATTAAATTGGGGTTTGTCGGGCCCAATGCTGCGAGCTTCCGGAATAGAATGGGATCTTCGTAAAGTTGATCATTATGAGTGTTATGACGAATTTGATTGGGAAGTCCAATGGCAAAAAGAAGGAGATTCATTAGCTCGCTATTTAGTAAGGATCAGTGAAATTGAGGAATCTATCAAAATTATTCAACAAGCTTTGGAAGGAATTCCGGGAGGACCTTATGAAAACTTAGAAATACGATGTTTTGATAAAGTACGCGATTCCCAATGGAATGATTTTGAATATCGCTTCATTAGTAAAAAAACCTCTCCTACTTTTGAATTGTCGAAACAAGAACTTTATGCGAGAGTCGAAGCCCCAAAGGGCGAATTGGGAATTTTTCTACTAGGCGACGGGAAAATCTTTCCTTGGAGATGGAAAATTCGCCCGCCGGGTTTTATCAATTTGCAAATTCTTCCTCAGTTAGTTAAAAGAATGAAATTGGCTGATATTATGACGATACTGGGTAGTATAGATATCATTATGGGAGAAGTTGATCGTTGAAATGATAATTGATACAACAGAAGTACAAGATATCACCGGGTTTTCAAAATGGGAATCCTTAAACGAAGCGTATGAGATCATATGGATGCTTATCCCGATTTTGACTGTTATAGTGGGAATCACAATAGGTGTACTAGTAATTGTGTGGTTAGAAAGAGAAATAGCGGCGGGGTTACAACAACGTATTGGACCAGAATATGCTGGACCTTTTGGAATTCTCCAAGCTTTAGCAGATGGTACAAAACTTCTTTTCAAAGAAAACCTTCTGCCATCTAGAGGCGATATTTTTTTATTCAATCTCGGACCAGCGATAGCAGTCATATCAATTCTATTAAGTTATTCAGTAATTCCTTTTGGCTATCATCTTGTTCTAGCCGACCTAAATATTGGTGTTTTTTTATGGATTGCCGTTTCAAGTATTTCTCCGATTGGACTTCTTATGTCAGGATATGGATCAAATAATAAATATTCTTTTTTAGGTGGTTTAAGGGCTGCTGCTCAATCGATTAGTTATGAAATACCATTAACTCTATGCGTGTTATCAATATCTCTACGTGCGAGTCGTTAAAACATTTTCCCTATTTTTCTTTTCGTTGGAAAGAAATCGCTTCATGTTTTTGTTCATTAACCCGACTGATGAACACAATCAGATAGTTCTATGAGTGAAAAAAAACAGCTTAGAAATTTGCAGTAAAAATAGTAAGCCTCATTTCCTATGTATAAGGAGTAAACAGAAGCAAATATAAACAATTCACAATGTTTATCCCAAGATCGGTTGATCGATCATCCTGATTTGAAGCGGGTTAAAAACAACAACCAACTTTATGAGTTTTTCACTATCGTTTGTATGTATTACCATAATAGGGAGTTGATAAAAACTGAGTGGGTGGTTAGAAATACAAAGGTACACAAAGGATTAGTAATAGAGATTATGCAAATTATACAAACAAGCATTTACGCATAAAAGGAACACTCATTGGGGCTTTAAGTTGGTAGAAATGATCCGGTAGTACTTCCCACGATTCCGATCCAGAGTATGTCCCTATCCACTGAAAAAAAACTATCAGGAACGAAAGAACCCTTTTTGAAAAGACCCCCTTTTTTCCTTGAGAAAGAAGAAAAAGAAGAATAGGAGCGAACAAAATAGAAAGAATGCAATTCCAATACAAAAGAGCGATCTTTTTTAAGATTGAATTATGTAATTGTTTTCGTAATCGAAAATGCTGGGTTGAAATAGTTATATATATTACTAATAGGAGTATTTTATTGACGGATTAAGTTATTACTCAAAAAATATTGAAATTTAAAAATGAAAGTAAAGGATGAGATTAATTCAGAAATACTTTTTGTATAGCAGACGGAATTACATTGGACTAATTCGGGGCTTTTGAATATATTTTGACTCTATCTAGCATACAAACAAGTATATCACAAGTATATCACGTTAAATAATACTAACCTAGTCCTTAAATTTATTTAGGTTCCTCGAGGAGCCGTATGAGGTGAAAATCTCATGTACGGTTCTGGAATAGCGATAGTAACAGTAATGTTATCACCGACTATGATTATCTAATAGTTCAAGTACAGTTGATATAGTTGAAGCACAGTCAAAATATGGTTTTTGGGGATGGAATTTGTGGCGTCAACCTATAGGGTTTATCGTTTTTCTAATTTCGTCCCTAGCAGAATGTGAGAGGTTACCCTTCGATTTACCAGAAGCAGAAGAAGAATTAGTAGCAGGTTATCAAACAGAATATTCCGGTATTAAATTTGGGTTATTTTTTGTTGCGTCCTATCTAAATCTATTAGTTTCCTCATTTTTTGTAATAGTTCTTTACTTGGGCGGTTGGAATCTCTCTATTCCATATATATTAAGTCCGGAACTTTTTGAAAAAGCAGGCGGTGTCTTTGGAACAATCATTAGTATTTTGATTACATTAGTTAAAACTTATTTGTTTTTGTTCATTCCTATTACAACAAGATGGACTTTACCTCGGCTCAGAATGGACCAATTATTAAATCTTGGATGGAAATTTCTTTTACCTATTTCTCTCGGTAATTTATTATTAACAACCTCGTTCCAACTCCTTTCACTCTAACCATGCGAGTCTATACTTAGACTTATCTCAAACAAGAGAAGGAAACAATCATCAAATTATTCATAACTATTCACGATATGTTCCCTATGGTAACTGGGTTCATCAATTATGGTCAACAAACAGTACGAGCTGCAAGGTACATTGGTCAAGGTTTTATGATTACTTTATCCCACGCAAATCGTTTACCTGTAACGATTCAATATCCCTATGAAAAATTGATTCCATCAGAACGTTTCCGCGGTCGAATTCACTTTGAATTTGATAAATGTATTGCTTGTGAAGTATGTGTTCGCGTATGCCCTATAAATTTACCTGTTGTTGATTGGAAACTACAAACTAGGATCCGAAAAAAACAATTGCTTAATTACAGTATTGATTTTGGAATCTGTATATTTTGTGGTAATTGCGTTGAGTATTGCCCCACAAATTGTTTATCAATGACTGAAGAATATGAGCTTTCTACGTATGATCGTCACGAATTGAATTATAATCAAATTGCTTTGGGTCGTTTACCATTGGCATTAATTGACGATTACACAATTCGAACAATTTTGAATACGCCTCAAATAAAAAATGGCTAAACCCCTTTTTATTTTTCGAAAAAAAAATTAGAATTACGAATGTACTCTTTTGATCTAAACTAAAAGAATTTTTTTTGAACTACCAAGTTGAACCTCAAAAAATAATGAGATTGGCGCAATTATTGGACCTATATCAATAGACATCTATTCTTTCAATTAAAAATATCCCGGATAATTTTACTTTTTCCTGGTCTGATCAATAAGGGCATGAAACATTTCTATTTTTTTATTTCTTATTTTATATTATATATAATGTAATGGATTTACCGGGACCAATACATGATTTTTTATTAATCTTTCTAGGATCAGGTCTTATATTAGGAGGGCTAGGAGTAGTATTATTTACTAATGCAATTTATTCCGCCTTTTCATTAGGATTAGTTCTTGTTTGTATATCCTTATTCTATATTTTATCAAATTCCCATTTTGTAGCTGCTGCCCAACTTCTTATTTATGTGGGAGCTATAAATGTTTTAATCATATTTGCTGTGATGTTTATTAATGGGTTAGAACACTACAAAGATTTCCAGTTTTGGACTGTTGGAGATGGAGTTACTTCAGTAGTTTGTACAAGTATTTTTGTTTCACTAATTACTACTATTTTAGATACGTCATGGTACGGGATTATTTGGACTACAAGATCAAATCATATCGTAGAACAAGATTTGATAAGTAATAGTCAACAAATTGGGATTCATTTATCAACAGATTTTTTTCTTCCATTTGAACTTATTTCAATAATTCTTTTAGTTGCTTTGATAGGGGCAATTGCGATAGCTCGTCAATAATAAAGCTTTCAAACGTTCATAGCTAAGAAATCCTTTTAATTCAATCTAGTACCTATTCTTAATATTAGCACTATAGGTCTTTGTACTTCTTCATTGCTTTTTAGATTCTAGTCAATAGAATAAATTGAGTTGTTGTTGATATTGAAATGAATCAAGATTGATAAGGAGTTGGTCAATGATGCTCGAATATGTACTTGTTTTGAGTGCCTATTTATTTTCTATCGGTATCTATGGATTGATCACGAGCCGGAATATGGTTAGAGCCCTTATGTGTCTTGAACTTATCTTAAATGCAGTTAATATAAACTTCGTAACATTTTCCGATTTTTTCGATAGCCGCCAATTAGTAGGGAATATTTTCTCAATTTTTGTCATAGCTATTGCAGCCGCTGAAGCAGCTATTGGACTAGCAATTATTTCGTCAATTTATCGTAATAGAAAATCAACTCGCACTAATCAATCAAATTTGTTGAATAAATAATATACATTTTCAAAATTGAATCCTTTCAAATAAAAAAATTATTATTCAGTAAGTCCAATTAGTATGTATGATATTAAATATGGATTCATATCCCTGTTTACGAAGATGTACTAAATAAAAGTATCTTGACGCTTTCGCATAAGCTGATCCATAAATCATTTTTGTATCAAAATTTTGGTAAATCATTGATTCATCTGATAGCTAAATACATGATTCATGTACAAGTTTATTAGATCGAAAATTTATGACGTTCAAAAATTTAGAGATTCAATGTCACATTCAGTAAAAATTTATGATACATGTATAGGATGTACTCAATGTGTTCGAGCCTGCCCCACAGATGTATTAGAAATGATACCGTGGGACGGGTGTAAAGCTAAACAAATAGCCTCTGCTCCAAGAACAGAAGATTGTGTTGGTTGTAAACGATGTGAATCTGCCTGTCCAACGGATTTCTTGAGTGTTCGAGTTTATTTATGGCATGAAACAACTCGTAGCATGGGTCTAGCTTATTGATACGTTCAAAAAAAAAAAAATAGCACTAATCCATTTTTTTACCGACAAAAACCCGTGCTTAAAATAATATATATATAGTTTCCATTTCTTTTTTTTTTTAGTACGGGTTTTTGTCGGTCTAAGTGTATCTTATCTTTACCATGAACTTTTTTCCTTGGTTAACACTAATTGTATCTTTTCCGATATCTGCCGGTTCTTTAATTTTCTTTCTCCCTCAAAAAGGCAATAAAATAATAAGGTGGTACACTATATGTATATGTATCTTAGAGCTCCTTCTAATGACCTATGCATTCCGCTATCATTTCCGATTCGACGACCCTTTAATACAACTGGCAGAGGAGTATAAATGGATACGTTTTTTTTCTTTTTACTGGAGATTAGGAATAGATGGACTTTCTATAGGACCCATTTTATTAACAGGATTTATTACTACTTTAGCTACTTTAGCGGCTTGGCCAGTTACTCCCGATTCACGCTTTTTTCATTTCTTGATGTTAGCAATGTATAGTGGCCAAATAGGATCATTTTCTTCCCGAGACCTTTTACTTTTTTTCATCATGTGGGAGTTAGAATTAATTCCTGTTTATTTACTTGTATCATTATGGGGAGGAAAGAAACGTCTATACTCAGCTACCAAATTTATTTTGTACACTGCGGGAGGTTCCATTTTTCTGTTAATGGGAGTTCTGGGTATTAGTTTATATGGTTCCGTGGAACCAACATTAAATTTGGAAATATTAGCTAATCAATCCTATCCTGTGGGATTGGAAATAATATTCTATATTATATTTCTTATTGCTTTTGCTGTCAAATTACCGATTCTACCCCTACATACCTGGTTACCAGATACCCACGGGGAAGCACATTACAGTACTTGTATGCTGTTAGCTGGGATTTTATTAAAAATGGGAGCATATGGGTTGGTTCGGATCAATATGGAATTATTACCCCGCGCTCATTCGATATTTTCTCCATGGTTAATACTAATAGGTACACTCCAAATAATCTATGCAGCTTTAACATCTCTTAGCCAACGGAATTTAAAAAAACGAATAGCCTATTCTTCTGTATCGCATATGGGTTTCATAATTATAGGAATCGGTTCTATTACTGATACGGGCCTTAACGGAGCTCTTTTACAAATAATCTCTCATGGTTTTATTGGTGCTGGGCTTTTTTTCTTGGCAGGAACGAGTTATGATCGAATACGTCTTGTTTATCTCGATGAAATGGGTGGGATAGCTATCTTAATGCCCAAAATCTTCACGATGTTCAGTATATTATCAATGGCTTCACTTGCATTACCGGGCATGAGTGGTTTTGTTGCGGAATTAATAGTATTTTTTGGACTAATTACTAGTCAAAAATATCTTTTAATGACAAAAATACTAATTACTTGTGTAATGGCACTAGGGATGATATTAACTCCTATTTATTTATTATCTATGTTACGCCAGATGTTCTATGGATACAAGCTATTTAATGTTCAAAATTTATATTTTTTTGATGCGGGACCACGAGAATTATTTGTTTCCATTTCCATCTCTTTACCTATAATAGGTATTGGTATTTACCCGGATTTCGTTTTTTCATTATCAGTTGATAAGGTTCAAAGTATTTTATGGAAATATTTTTATAGATAAGTTTTGTAAAAAAATCTATATATATTTTATTTTTTATTGTGCGTTATACAATAAAAAAGATCCACTGTTGACTTATATTAACTTAACTAATTAATAGAAACCTAATTAGAACTGGATATATTTAGCTTTTCTGAGAGCCATTTGAATCAAGTATTCTATTGATTCAAACGGCTCTTGACGACTGCAACTAAGATTTCTTAGATTTTTTTATCTACCCCATTTTATATCTCTAATCGGTAGACCTTTTTTTATTCAAGTAGATGTTAATTGAAATGAACCATAACTATGTAGCCCTATTCCTAACAGATTGACCCCAAAATAGCATATCCAAATTATAATAAAGCCCATAGAAGCTACAATTGCGGAATTTTCACCTTTTATATTTGTATTTGTTCGAGTATGTAAATAAATCGCGAATATAGTCCACGTAATAAAGGCCCAAGTTTCTTTTGGGTCCCAATTCCAATATGATCCCCAGGCCTCATTAGCCCAGACTGCTCCGGAAAGAATCCCTATAGTTAAAAAGAGAAACCCTAGACTAATAACACGATAACTCCAATGATCCAATTGTTGAATCAATTGGGATCGATAAAAATTTTTAGCCGAATCAAACGAGGTACTTTGTAAAACATTCCTTCTTTTATTCATGTATTGGATCTGACCAAAGTAAAATAACTCAGTAAAAAAAAAATGGCTGTTAGCAAAAATTTGGATATCTTTTCTAAATGTAACGACTAGAAGAGATACTGATAATAATGATCCACATAAAAGAGCTGCATAACCCAATAACATCATACTTACATGCATCATTAACCACTGGGATTGAAGAGCCGGTACTAATACTGTAGATTGATGCATTTTAGTTAACAGACTCGAAGTGGCAAATGCTTGAGTAAAAATAGCACTCGGTGCAGTTATTACGCGTAATTTTTTTTTTTTAAAATATGGAAACATATGAATAATGGAGAAACTCCACGCAAGGAAAATTAATGATTCACATAAATCACTTAATGGAAAATGTTGTGAATAAATCCAACGAATAAGTAATAATCCTGTTAGACAGAAAAAAATTGCTATTAGACCTCTTTCAGACGAATTTGAGAGTCCTTTTATTTCATCGACAACTAAGCTTATCAAATAAATTGTAATTACAATTGAAACAAGGGAAAAAGAAATATGAGTTAATATATGTTCTACAGTAAAAAATATCATATCCATTTTTAAAATAAGGTATCGGAATTGAATTCATTATAGGACTTATTGTATCTCTTTTAGAAGAGAATATGCCGCCACTCGGATTCGAACCGAGATGCTCAAGCACTGCTTCCTAAGAGCAGCGTGTCTACCAATTTCACCATAGCGGCTTACTTAAAATGATAATAAGCTATTATTATTCAAGTGTCGAGATTTAATGAGTTAATTAAATATTCTAAACTGTTGTTAGTAAATGCCCAAATTAGTGAACTTGATAGTGAGGTTTTTTCCGATCTTTTATGTTCTTCATTGTTGTATTTTTAAAGAATAAATAAAAAAAACCTACCTCCTATCGTAGGGAATCAATCAAATCATAATCATAAAAAAGATTGTGCGAAAGGGAGGGGTCGATGGGGGAACTAAAAATCCCCACCAGATAGAAGGTTTCAACTCGGTTATTTGGAGTCTGTTTTATCATTTCGGAGGTGGGAATTTTTAGTTCGCAACAAAATATTGCCTTTAGGATTTTTTATACCATATAGAATAGTCAAAAAGTTCCATGTATGTTTTACTAGGTATTGCATTAGATAATAAGAATTTTGTAGTCATATTCTACACTAAATTAACATTTGATTTGCCTGATTCCGATTATTAGAATCTTTTATTATTTAGGTGTCGGTACAAAAAAACTTTTTGAATTACCAGTCGAAATGGATTTAGCTAATGAAAAGGCTTTTAATGCTACCCAATATCCCTTCTTTTTCCACAAACTTTTATGAATACGCTTTTTTGCCAGAGAAGTACGTTTTTTTGGAACTGCCATTCAAAATTTAAGAGGTTTTTCAATAATATCGTTGGATGTGAAAGACATCTCTTGCTCAAAACAAATTCTTCTTCATTATCTATCTTGCCATAGATGATACCCTACTAACCTCAAACAAAAAAATAATAGGTCTCTGAAAATTACAGAAAATCTTGCTAAGGAGAAAAATGAATAGGTGAAAAGGTAGGTTTAAGTTACTAAAATGAAAAAAAAAAAGTTTACACGTTTTTTTAGCTCAGTTTTTTAGTCAGTTATACCTAAAATCAAATTCATCGAACAATTTACGAACCCAACTGTGACCTCCTAATATTTTATTATACAATTTTCTATTAATATTAATTAGCCTAGTTCAAAGAAAAAATATACCCAATTTTTTCATTTTTATTTGTTTTTTATTTGAAATAAAACAGTTACATAAGTATTCCAGTTTCACAAATAAATAAGTTCCTTATGCTATTTGACCAATTTGTACTTCTTGATTTGATGAAGTATTGAATATTGAAGAAACAATGAGAATAATTCAGAATAATAATTTTGTAGTTCTTAACCTATCTTTTCTTTATTTTTGTTCTTTTACAATTAGATAGGATCTGGTGAATTAGAAACCATTTTAAAAGAATTTTTTTTTATGGAACATACATATCAATATGCATGGATCATACCTCTCCTTCCACTTCCCGTTCCTATGGGAATAGGACTAGGGCTTATCTTTTTTCCGACGGCAACAAAAAATCTTCGACGTATGTGGTCTTTTTATAGTGTTTTCTTGTTAAGTCTAGTTATGGTTGTATCAGCCGATCTATCTATTCAACTAATAAATAGGAGTTCTATTTATCAATATATATCCTCTTGGACTATCAATAATGATTTTTCTTTAGAGTTTGGCTGTTTGATCGATCCACTTACTTCTATTATGTCAATATTAATCACTACTATTGGAGTTTTAGTTCTGATTTATAGTGAGAATTATATGTTTCATGATCAAGGATATTTGAGATTTTTTGCTTATATGAGTTTTTTCAATGCATCTATGTTGGGATTAGTTACCAGTTCTAATTTGATACAAATTTATTTTTTTTGGGAATTAGTTGGAATGTGCTCTTATCTATTAATAGGTTTTTGGTTCACACGACCCCTTGCCGCAAATGCTTGCCAAAAAGCATTTGTGACTAATCGTATTGGGGATTTTGGTTTATTATTAGGAATTTTAGGTCTTTATTGGCTAACAGGTAGTTTCGAATTTCGAGACTTGTTCGAAATATTCAATAATTTAATTTCGACTAATGAGGTCCATTTTTTATTTGGAACTTTCTGTGTCTTCTTATTATTTTCGGGTGCAGTTGCTAAATCGGCTCAATTTCCCCTTCATGTATGGTTACCCGATGCTATGGAAGGTCCTACTCCGATTTCAGCTCTTATCCATGCTGCTACTATGGTGGCAGCGGGAATTTTTCTTGTAGCTCGTCTTTTTCCCCTTTTCATAGTCATACCGTACATAATGAATTTCATATCTTTTCTCAGTATAATAACACTACTATTAGGAGCTACTTTAGCTCTTGCTCAAAATGATATTAAACGAAGTTTAGCCTATTCTACAATGTCTCAATTGGGATATATGATGTTAGCTTTAGGTATGGGGTCTTATCGAACGGCTTTGTTTCATTTGATTACTCATGCTTATTCAAAAGCATTATTATTTTTAGGATCTGGATCCATTATTCATTCAATGGAACCTATTGTTGGATATTCTCCAAATAAAAGTCAAAATATGGTTCTTATGGGTGGTTTAGTAAAATATGTCCCAATTACAAAAACTGCTTTTTTTTTAGGTACACTTTCTCTGTGTGGTATTCCACCTCTTGCTTGTTTTTGGTCCAAAGACGAAATTCTTAATGATAGTTGGTTGTATTCACAGATTGTTGGAATATTAGCTTGCTCTACGGCAGGATTAACTGCATTTTATATGTTTCGAATCTATTTACTAACTTTTGAAGGACATTTAAACATTAACTTTCAAAATTATAGTGGAAAAACAAGTAGTTTGTCCTATTCTATATCTTTATGGGGTAAAGAAAGCCCAAAAACGAAAAAACAAGAACTTAGTTTATTAACTTTATTACCAATCAATAATAATGCTGGTACTTCTTTTCTGTCGACAAACACATGTCGAATTAATGATAATGTAACCCGACTCTTTCTGAATATTACCCATTTTGATAGTACAAAGACTTTATCCTATCCTTATGAAGTAGACAATACTATGTTATTTCCGCTGCTTCTATTGGTTTTATTTACGCTTTTTGTTGGCGTCATCGGGATTCCCTTCAATCAAGAAGGAACCGATTTAGATATATTATCCAAATGGTTAAATTCATCTATAAATCTTTTACATAAAAGTTTTTATAATTCTGTGGATTGGT